ATTCAAAAATTTCACCCAATTGAGCGCGTCTAGCATATTTTTTCACAGTAGCAGGATCGCTATAACTGACTCCATTGAGTTCGCCACCATAGAACTCAACAGTTACACCTACTTGTTCGACACTATACTTCGATTCTGCCCTTCTAAAGGGAACATCGGCTCTCACAATCCCATCTCCGTCTACCAAAACTACTGGAAATGTTTCAAAAAAAGTAGGCATACGGCGTACAAAAAGCTCACGCCCTTCTTTATCTCTAAAGACGGGATGTCCTAACCATCCAACAGCTATTCCATCCCCGTTGTCCATTGAGCCCGCTCTGAATAATCCCCCTTTTGCTGGATTATTTCCGATGTAATCATAAAAGGCTAATTTTTCGGGAATTTTAGACCAAGCTTCTGATAAACTTTGGTTTTCGGCTAGTCCAGTGCCAACTCTTCGATATATTTCTTGCTGGAAATATCCCTGATCCCATTGATAACGAGTGGGCCCAAATAATTCAATTGGGGTAGTTGCTGAACCATACCACATAGTTCCAGCAACAACAAAGGCTGCAAAAAAGACAGCAGCGATACTACTGGAAAGTACGGTTTCAATATTGCCCATACGTAATCCTTTGTATAGACGTTGGGGCGGTCGGACACTAAGATGGAATAGGCCCGCTAATATGCCCAATGTCCCTGCTGCAATATGATGAGAGGCTATTCCTCCCGGAACAAAAGGATCAAAACCTTCCACGCCCCACGCCGGATTTACAGGTTGTACTTTTCCGGTTAGTCCATAAGGATCGGACACCCATATTCCAGGACCATACAAGCCTGTTACATGAAATGCGCCAAACCCGAAACAAGCCACCCCTGAAAGAAATAAATGAATTCCAAAGATCTTGGGCAAATCCAAAGAGGGTTTGCCTGTACGCTCATCACAGAATATTTCTAGATCCCAATATACCCAATGCCAGATAGCTGCCAAGAAGCACAAGCCAGAAAACACAATATGTGCTCCGGCCACGCCTTCGTAACTCCAAATACCCGGATTCGTTATAGTCCCTCCTGTGATACTCCAACCCCCCCATGAATTGGTTATTCCTAAACGAGTCATGAAAGGTATAACGAACATACCTTGTCTCCACATTGGATCAAGAACGGGATCAGAGGGATCAAAAACTGCTAATTCGTATAGAGCCATCGAACCAGCCCAACCAGAAACTAGAGCTGTATGCATTATATGAACAGAAAGCAAGCGACCGGGATCATTCAATACGACGGTATGAACACGATACCAAGGCAAACCCATGGAAATACCCCTTTATCAAATAAAAATAGACACTATGTAACTTTATCGCATTGGAAAAGACTATGCTATGGACCTCCCTTTTCACTGAATTATCTCGGAGCAAGGGTGAATATTTATTCCATTTCGTTGGTAATAATGGAACACGTAGGAACAAAGAGAAGCAGATCTATTCTATACCCGATAAGTACCAATATGCAATGGGGCTGGCCCCCCTTTTCTATGAGCGAATGCGTAGATACTTGCTCATCATTCGAATAACCCATTCATAAGAATTTCCTTTCGTCATTCTGTCTTCCTCTACGAACTTTCCAATCTATGGATAAAATACGCTAAACGGCAATATTATAAAGACAATACATTCTTACGTTTCCACATCAAAGTGAAGTATAACACTTAACCCCCTTTTCTTTCATTTAATGCCTATTGGTGTTCCAAAAGTCCCTTTTCGTAGTCCCGGAGAGGAAGATGCAGTTTGGGTTGACGTATAGTGCGACTTGTCAGACATATTGGGTCATATGGGATTTCCCCGTTCTCTCCCCCGATCGAGATATCCTCCGTTTCGCCCAATAAAGATTGATTGAACCGTCAAAATTTGGAGCGTGAAGTAGAATTATTAAGTGGATCCTGGGGGGATCAATATTAATATTATCCATTAGAATAATTTATGGTTGGACCAATAAAATGAAATTTCCAGGCTCCGTTCAGAAAATACCCAATTGGTAATATATGTATATGTACGATTACCATAAATGATTCCTATTTATAGATCTCAAACTGCCAATTAATCGAGTAATATAATGACTATATTGAATATTTGGCGGAAGACATGAAATTAATTGAAAAAAGAAAAACGGAAGTCGTAGCAAAAAGAAGTGGTATTGGGATCATTTGTCCTATATGTGCAAATAAAAATCGGGCAGACCTTTACCCGGAGTAGAGCATAAACCTAAAAGACTTGAAGAGGCCCATTCAGGAACAAGAAAATTACATCGTGATTTGGGTTGGATCTCGATGAAACAATACATCAATGAGAGGTTAGTTCGATAAGTTTAGTGAATTCTTTTTTATATTATAGGGAGCCAAAACTTATCTTTCTTGAAAAATGGAAGAAAAAGCCCCCTCGTTAGGAGTTAAAAAACCTGCTATGAAAAAAGAAAGAGGGCTAGGATCGACACATTGATTTTTTCGCAATTTTTTTTTTGAACCGTATGCATCCAAAGGTGCATGTACGGTTCCTAAAGGATACTATATTTGTCCTAATCAACCGACTTCATCGCGAAAGATTACTTTTTTTAGGCCAAGAGGTTGATAGCGAGATCTCGAATCAACTTATTGGTCTCATGGTATATCTCAGTATAGAGGATGATACCAGAGATCTGTATTTGTTTATAAACTCTCCCGGCGGATGGGTAATACCCGGAATAGCTATTTATGATACTATGCAATTTGTGCCACCAGATGTGCATACAATATGCATGGGATTAGCCGCTTCAATGGGATCTTTTATCGTGGTCGGAGGAGAAATTACCAAACGTATAGCATTCCCTCACGCTTGGCGCCAATGAGTTTTTTTATTTGTATTTGAGAAAAAAAAAGAAAACTATGCCTTCGCCATATGGAATAATAAGTAATAATAGCATGGCACTTCGAGTTCGATAGAAGCAAACCTTTATTGTTTTTTCATAACATGAGATTATGTATCGAGAGAGTAGTATGAAACAAAGGTTATTTCCGATTTGATCTTATCTATCGGAAGTCCATTTCAGCGTCACAAACTTTTTCTTTTTTTGTTTTTACACCAGAAGTCTCTTTCCAATATTTATGTTATGAAAGAGTACGAAAAAAAAACAGGATCATTTTTTCGTTAATTGTTCGAACCAGAAAGAAACTTTGGGATTGCTGAAGCACAGACGAAATAAATCTATAAAGCAACGGAACCATCATAGTATTTTTGGAACTCTTCTCTCTGAAAAGAAGGGTGGTAAGTGGAATGGATCATCTAGCGATCGGGATCTGATAGATCCGATTTCTCTCTTTCTTCGATGGAAGGGAAAAGTCACCTCCATTGTAGAGCCGTATGCAATGTGCAAAAAATGCCTGTACGGTTGTCCAATTCTATCTTTTTTTTATTCTTGGTATTCTTTATCTCTTCCCTTCGCCCCATGATGTGAGATATAAAAACTTTTCATTATGTTATATCATCAGGGTAATGATACACCAACCTGCTAGTTCTTTTTATGAGGCACAAACAGGAGAATTTGTCCTGGAAGCGGAAGAGCTACTTAAACTTCGTGAAACCCTCACAAGGGTTTATGCACAAAGAACGGGAAAGCCCTTATGGGTTGTATCCGAAGACATGGAAAGGGATGTTTTTATGTCAGCAACAGAAGCCCAAGCTCATGGAATTGTTGATCTTGTCGCGGTCGAAAATAGCAGTGATTTCACATAAATCCGCGATTCCATTTCGAACCATAACATGATTCAAATGAACCGAACCTTGCTTTGATATTTTATCTTCTTACCGGGGTAAAGCAAAATAATATAGGAAATGGGAGTAATTCATAATCATCCGGTTAGGATCGATCTAAACCAGCCCCATTCTGTATACGATTCAGCATGCCAACTATTAAACAACTTATTAGAAACACAAGACAGCCAATCAGAAATATCACGAAATCCCCCGCTCTTCGGGGATGTCCTCAGCGCCGAGGAACATGTACTAGGGTGTATGTGTGACTCGTTCAAATCATGAGCTGGAACAAAACAAAGGAGACAGTTTTTCCAGTATCAATGCCCAGGACCACTGAATAAGATAGAATCGAAAAGCCCTATTCACTATCTAAAACTAAAAGTCAAAGGCAAAAGATCTATCATATACCTCTATTCTGTATGAAATTTATGGTTTCCATTGGTGCAAATCCAATCACCTCCGTTTGAGATGAGAAGCAATTCCCCATTGGTAGCACATGGTTATCCATTAAGCGGGGAAATAATATTTAAGATTAAGAAGCAGAAGAATTATGCTCCTACTCTTGCAAGAACGGACTAACAGGGTCAGCTACCTAGCCAACCTTCATAATTAAATGCCGTTACTGTATAGGTAGATCTCATTGTGAAAAGACCTAATTACTGGATAATTCATGGGTAGAGCCAAAGGGTGTGAACTGTACAAGTTACCAATAACATTCATTAAATGAGGGAGGGGCTCCGGCGTATAGAGGGGACCTCACCGTTTAAGAAGTAACCATAGAAACGATGGAACCCACTATTTTTTTTTTATCCATTTACATACATTTATTTTTTTTTAGTATTTTTTTTGATACCGAGTATCGATAGAATTTCGTATTTCGAGGAGAAATGTTTGAAAAAAATCGTGGTTAGGAAGGTCATAGTTGCAAAAGCCATTGGAATTTTTATTTTATACATCGGAAGAATCCGTTTTGTTATTAATAGACCGGAAGAAGGGAAAAGAATGACTGAAAGAAAAGAAATAAATTTCAATCAATTAGTTATTCATCAAAGTTTAATTTGATTCAATGACCAAAACTAGACGAGGATATATAGCTCGGAGACGTAGAACAAAAATTCGTTTATTTGCATCAACCTTTCGAGGGGCTCATTCAAGACTTACTCGAACAACTACTCAACAAAAAATGAGAGCTTTGGTTTCGGCTCATCGGGATAGGGGCAGGCAAAAGAGAGATTTTCGTCGTTTATGGATCACTCGGATAAATGCAATAATTCGTGAAAAAATGGTATTCTATAGTTATAGTCGATTAATACACGATTTGTACAAAAAACAGTTACTTCTTAATCGTAAAATACTTGCACAAATAGCTATATCAAATAGAAATTGTCTTTACATGATTTCCAATGAGATCACTAAATAAGGAGGTTGGAAGGAATCCAACGGAATTATTTAAACAGAGTTCCCCGGAGAATGAACTCCGGGAAGTTAGAATAGAAATTCAAAAATTTCAATACAAAAAAAGATTTATTCTTCACCAATTCTTTTTTTTCTTACGGCGCGACAATCAAATCTGGATTCTCGAATTTTTCAAACATCAATCTGACTCTGAGCTCGGATTATAATTTTGATTCAATTGAGGAGTAGGTCTATTTATTTCTGGTTCTTGGACCAGTAGTTCTAGGGGTTTGACTCGGCTCTCTCAAACTGTTTCTCATTATTAAGAAAAGGTAACAAAGATAAAATACGAGCTTGTTTTATAGCAATAGTAATTAATCGTTGTTGTTTCAAGGTCAATCTATTCACTCGTCTAGATAAAATTTTGCCTTGTTCACTAATAAATCGACTAATTAAACTCATGTTTCTATAATCAATTCGATCCCCCGATCCAATTGGGGGCAAACGCCTACGAAAAGATCGCTTAGATTTAAGAAAGGGTCGCTTGGATTTATCCATGGTTTATTCCTTATCTCTAAAATCCTATTTCTGAATTCTAATTCATTTTTTTTGGATCCGACCGAAATAGGATAGGATTTGTTAGAATATTTCTATAATTTATTTATTTATATTTAATATTTATATTATAAAAATATAATAACATATCTAAAATATAGAAATAGATCTAAATATTCTATTCAGAATATATAAATCTAATTATTAATTTAATAAATAGAAATTTCAAATGAACGATTATATAGATTATATAATAAAATCTGTTATTATTATATTAATATTTTTATTGTTTATATTAATTTCATTAATATTTTTTAGAAAACTTTTCTATTATATTAATATTTACTTTTTAATTTCAATTTATTTAATAATTAATAAAAATTAAATGTAAAATTAGAATTATGTAATTCTATAAGATTGTATCAATTTCTATGATATGATAGGTAATTTGTATGGAATTGAATTTGTAATTTTTTTCTTCTTCCCTTGAAAGGGCGGCACACACACCTTGTTCCGTTCGATCTATTTCTTTATCTCGCCGTGAATCGTATGTTTGAGACAATAGGGACAAAATTTTCTCAATTCCAATCGACTAGGTGTGTTTTGTCGATTCTTTTGAGTAATATATCTGTAAATCCCCGCCGGTGATTCTTTTTCTTTATTAACATCGTTTCGGGCACAATTGGTACATTCCAAAATAACCAAGCCTCTGACATCTTTACCCTTAGCCATGAACCTCCTTTCCTTTGGATTTTAGATTCACTAAACTCTTTAATTTTCGATCCGAAGTGAAGAACAAAGGAACTAAAAAAATAAAAATAATAAGTAATCTAACAATTTCTAACTATACAATTTTTTGAATCCCAATACACATTTAAATATCTTGCTTGTATGATTTTGTTTTGTTACCCTAGACCCACATTTTTATTTCCGTTCTCCCCCGATCGAGTCTGAACCCAAGTTTCGATGAGGTTGAATGCCTTTTTTAGTCTTTCTCTTTCCTTCTTTATCCCCCAAAACTGAAAAAAGAGGGGGAGAGGAATTAGTCAAAGATAATTTATTGTATCTCTAATCCTCTTCACCCCCTTGGCATGTCAATAACTAAAATGAAAAAAAAGGAAATGTCAACGCATCCGGAAATAAACGATTGATTTCTATCAATAGACCTGCTAAAGACCCAAACCATAGAGTACTTAACACAGGTGCCACGGAGAGATATGTTTTTATATATCGCATTGAAAATCCTCCTTCTTTATTGTAATACATATATGATCAGATGCATATATAGTCGCAGTTAAGAATCACTTGTATTTTTACGCGGAATCCCTAACAAAAATTATAAAATATATATGTATAATAATCCGATAAATGAGATTGACTTTTTTCTTAAAACAGAAAAAAGATAAAAAGACGTCCCCCTCTTCTTCTTCGTGAGCATTACCAATAATATTTATGCCTTGGATTTCATATGTATTTTATATGTATAGAATTATTACTATTTTTTTGTATATTGCTATTATTATTATTAAATTGATTATTGATATTTTATATGAGACCAAAAAAAAAGAAGAAATCACAAGAGAAATTGTATATCAATAGAGAAAAGAAAAAATAACAATATGGAAAACAAGACAGGGATTCTCTACAATGACACGGTAGACCAATAAAAAGGGATGTAGCGCAGCTTGGTAGCGCGTTTGTTTTGGGTACAAAATGTCACGGGTTCAAATCCTGTCATCCCTACCTATTCTATTACTTCTCCTTTGGGCAGTAACGATGGATTAATTGAGGCCAATTAAAATTGGACATAGATAACCTTTCATTAGATGATACTATATGCACGCAAGGTGTATTGGGAAAAAGAATCCTTTTCTTTACGGTTTTCTTTGTGATAAGAAAGCGCTCTTAGTTCAGTTTGGTAGAACGTGGGTCTCCAAAACCCAATGTCGTAGGTTCAAATCCTACAGAGCGTGATTCCGTTCTTGTTTGTTGAGTCGAATTATACTGAAATAACTTCACTAATTCACTAACTTGAACAGCGACCTGTACTGTATTTGAATTTGACCTCCTGCGAATTTAAAGAAAGGAGGAGGTCAATCAAAAAAAGAGATGTTAATTAATCAAAGGTCTAACTGATCACCGCGTCTATATTGTAAATATGCAGTGACGAATAATCCAGCCAAAGTAATAGGAATTAGACCTAACACGATTCCAAATAGAAAAACTTCAATCATTTCGATTTATTTGAGTTTAGTTTGAAAGAGGAAAAATAAAGGTAATATTTATCCCTAAATATTAATCCGAATCGCCTATGAATCTCAATGACCAAAAATTGGCAATTAACGCAGGAAGGGGCTATAAAATACGTAGAATCTTGCAGAAAGATTTCTTTTTTTGTTTATGGAATTGTTCATTCAATTGAGTTCAAATAAGTCCTATCTTGTTCAGACCAATAAATAGAGCTGAGGTTATAGTTGAAGCCGCCAGTAGAAAACCGAAATAACTAGTTATAGTAGGCATGAAAGAGCTAAATGAGATACTTTTTTTCTACATATGTTTGTTTATAAAACACTTACCTAAATTTCAATTTTTTCAAGACCCGAGGATAAGGAATAAGAAAAATACCAATTGACAAAAGAAGTTCCAATTGAAAGCTTTTGATTTATCAGTCATTACATTATTATTATAGACAGCACTAACAAAGATAAAGTGACAGAAGTAGAAAAAAAAAGATTGATTCATCATCTATAACATCTACTGATCCCGTGATTCCGAATCAACGGATTCATTGAACAACTCTTGAGTAAAGTAATAATAATAAGAACTGTGTCATCTAACTTCATTCACAAATGAAACTCTCCTTGAATCACTATGGAATAAAGAAAATGATTTCTATATTTGATCATTTTTTTTTTTTTTCAATCGCACCGAGTCCATTTTTAAACGACCAACCTCCATAACATAACACCCTTTACTTTAATTCATTAGATTCAGGAGTAGGCTCATTAATTACACATAATATTTCAAAGGAAAGAAAAAAAATATCTCACGATAGCTCGAAGAAAAAAACCTTTACTTAAAATTTCAATATTTCAATTTCATTTCGGTTCAACTCGATTCTAAGACTAATAATTTCTATTACCTTTTCCTTTAGATTTTAAACTAAAGTCTGTCTTTCCATATTATGGAATCCCATCCTTGTACTTGTAGTTAGGTTAAAAAGGAACCTTTGGATCTAGTGCAGCAATGGTTGCATCACGAATATTGATTATTTCAATTATTGATTGGTCTCTTTCTTTATTCTTTAATCGAATACTACCTTCTTACTTCTTACTGTACGATCAACCAATTCCTTGCAATGAAAGGATTCAAACAAAAAACCTTTTCTTTTGTACAACCACGAGAAGGGATTTCGATATTTCGCATCTAATTAAATTGTGTTGTGAGAATATGATAATCTCTTTTATGAATTATTATGAATTATTAGAACCCAGCTCGTCGGACTCACACTTTACCAGATCTTCAGTTTCTAGTCCGAAGCCAGTAATACAAAGAAATCCTATACTAGACGAAACGAATTTTAGGAATATTCTATTGAATATTGAATGGGACATGATTCCGCATCGATAAGCAATAAGAAAGCAAGAAAAGAATTATGTACTTTTTGATACTAATTGAAATTGCGTTGCTGTGTCAGAAGAAGGATAGCTATACTGATTCGGTATACTCTAAAGACACCTTCGGTACACTATTGACGATCTCACAAAGATGACAGTGAGTTTCCATTTACTGATTGCATCTTTCACAGAATCGATCCCCTTTGACTGTACAAGAATATGTGGAGTTCAGCATGTCTGGAAGCACGGGAGAACGTTCTTTTGCTGATATTATTACCAGTATTCGATACTGGGTCATTCATAGCATTACTATACCTTCCCTATTCATTGCGGGTTGGTTATTCGTCAGCACGGGTTTAGCTTACGATGTATTTGGAAGCCCTCGGCCAAACGAGTATTTTACAGAGAGCCGACAAGGAATTCCATTAATAACTGGCCGTTTTGATCCTTTGGCACAACTCGATGAATTTAGTAGATCCTTTTAGGAGGCCCCAATGACCATAGATCGAACCTATCCAATTTTTACAGTGCGATGGTTGGCTGTTCACGGACTGGCTGTACCTACTGTTTTTTTTTTGGGGTCAATATCAGCAATGCAGTTCATCCAACGATAAACCTAATCCGAATTATAGAGCTACGACACAATCAAACCCGAACGAACAAAATGTT